TGAATAAGACAGTACCGGGGGTTGCACAAGCGGCTGAATATTTATTCCATAAGGGCTTATTCGATCCAATCGTACCACGTAATCCTTTAAAAGGCGTTCTGCGTGAGTTATTTCAGCTCCATGCTTTCTTTCCTTTGAATCGAAAAATGAAATCAAAAATGAAATCAAGGAGAGCCCTATATCCTTAATTTCATATTTAATATCTTAATTTCATATTTAATAAATTATTTCATTTAATTTCATTTAAAAAATTAAAAATTGGATTATTTGTTCTGTGGTAACCAAGTAGTTATTTAGTTTGTAGGAAGCAAAGTCAAAATTCCAAGAATGGATTTTTCTTTGGTAACATAGGATTAAATTGGAAAAAGAATCATGAGCCCTGATTCCTAATCAGGAAATCTCTATCAAACAAAATAAAAAGAGCGAATTCTATCTCTTTCTTCCGTGAAATTGGGCAAGGGGGTCCTACATCTTTCTATATCCCTCAAGAATGCCCAGTTTGACTAAGAATCCCTTTTGTCGGATCGTATTATAACGAATTTTTCGCGAAGGGAAAAACTAAAAAAAAAATGAAAAATAATAAAAAAAAGAACATAATAAAAAAACGTGAATTATCATACATATATTGCATGTAGAAAGATGAATAAGCCTATTTATTTACTTCTTTTTTTTTATTTACATATTTACACTTTTGATTTACATTAATTATATTATATATACGTACTTAGTATATTCTAGTCTATTATATACTTTATAGACTTATAATATTTTATATTTTCTTTTTCTTTCTTTAATATATATTAAAGAAAATATTAGTATATAGACTCTTATATTATAGATTCCTTATTATATCTTAGTATATATATATAATATACTCTTACATTATATAATATACCCTTTATTAGTGTATATACTCACTTAGGTATACTTAGTATAATAGTATAATTATATATGAATTATAAGATATCTTTATAACAGGTTAAAAGATTAATATAACAATAAATAACAGGTACAAATATTAAATCGAGGTACCCATTCTATGACAACTCTCAACAACCTACCCTCTATTTTTGTGCCTTTAGTGGGCTTAGTTTTTCCGGCAATTGCAATGGTTTCTTTATCTCTTCATGTTCAAAAAAACAAAATTTTTTAAATAAGATGGGCAAAATCTTATCTATTTTTTTTTTCAAGACTTACGTGGATCATAGCACGGATATCTATTTAGTAGAATATGGTATAACGTGTGGCTTCTTCCGAGCATAAGCTCGTATGCATGTGTAAACATGATATATGAGTAACTGAATTAGAGCTATTTTCAAATGGATTGGTATCGGGATGAATTTCTTAAATGTAAAGTCAATATATGTATGTGGATATCTCTAAGAAATCATATGAAAGGGATGTTCTTATTTTAGTTTAGATCTAGGCAATTCGATGAATTACTCTACTCCTAAAGGTTCACATCATAACAGTGCTGGTTGATGAGGGTTACTTCGGAAACAAAAAAAATGAAAGTCAATTTTTTTTGGTTATTCCCAAATTCCAATAAAATGCAACTAGATCTAGTATAGTATGAGTTGGCGATCAGACCGTATATGGATAGAACTTATAGCGGGGTCTCGAAAAACGAGTAATTTCTGCTGGGCCTTTATCCTTTTTTTAGGTTCATTAGGATTTTTATTGGTTGGAACTTCCAGTTATTTTGGTAGGACTGTTATATCTTTAGTTCCCTCTCAGCAAATCATTTTTTTTCCACAAGGGATCGTGATGTCTTTCTACGGAATCGCAGGTCTTTTTATTAGTTCCTATTTGTGGTGCACAATTTCGTGGAATGTAGGTAGTGGTTATGATCGATTCGACATAAAAGAAGGAATAGTGTGTATTTTTCGTTGGGGATTTCCTGGAAAAAATCGTCGCATCTTCCTCCGATTCCTTATGAAAGACATTCAGTCCATCAGAATAGAAGTTAAAGAGAGTATTTATGCTCGTCGTGCCCTTTATATGGAAATCAGAGGCCAGGGGTCCATTCCCTTGACTCGTACTGATGAGAATTTGACTCTACGAGAAATTGAGCAAAAAGCTGCCGAATTGGCCTATTTCTTGCGTGTACCAATTGAAGTATTTTGAAACAAGAACTGAAGAATGACTGCTTTCTTATTCTTAAACTGAAGAATGCCCGCTTTTTTAGCTAGAGGGAAAAAACGAAAACTCAAGAATTCTCTTTTTTCGATAGCATAACTTAACTGAAGTTTCTTCAGAACGCTCATTCGAGCTAAACGCAAACGAACACGGAACAATCATAAAACGAAATTGTTTTTTTTTTTTTTTTTTTTTCGAATTTGAAGTGGACTCTTTCTTATTGTATTTCGGTATTGTTTTTCTGTATTCTTTCTAAATTCATAACCACTTTACTGAATCACAAATAAAAAATAGGGAATAGATTCATGGGCTCTATAACTTTTAATGTAATAGAACCGATGTTTGATAGAAATAGAAACTAGAAAGAAATAGAAAATAGAAATAGTAGTATATAGTAGTATCGAGTCGACAAATGAGGTGAGTTCATTTAAAAATTCCCAGACGAAAAAATGGCAAAAAAGAAAGCATCCACTTCCCTTATATACCTTTCATTTATAGTATTTTTGCCTTGGTGGATCTCTCTCTCATTTAATAAAAGTCTGGAATCTTGGGTTACTAATTGGTGGCATACTAGACACTCCGAAATTTTTTTGAATGATATTCAAGAAAAAAGTATTCTAAAAAAATTCATAGAATTAGAAGAACTCTCGCTCTTGGACGAAATGATAAAGGAATACCCGGAAACACATTTAACAAAGCCTCACCGCGGAATCTACAAAGAAACGATCCAATTGATCAAGATGCACAATGAGAATCGTATGAATACGGTTTTTCATTTCTCGACAAATATAATATCTTTCGTTATTCTAAGTGGTTATTCTATTCTAGGTAATGAAGAACTTGTTATTCTTAACTCTTGGGTTCAAGAATTCCTATATAACTTAAGCGACACAATAAAAGCTTTTTCTATTCTTTTATTAACTGATTTATGTATAGGATTCCATTCGCCACGCGGTTGGGAACTAATGATTGGCTCTGTCTACAAAGATTTTGGATTTGCTCATAATGATCAAATTATATCAGGTCTTGTTTCTACGTTTCCAGTCATTTTAGATACAATTTTAAAATATTGGATCTTTCGCTATTTAAATCGTGTATCTCCGTCACTTGTAGTCATTTATCATTCAATGAATGACTGAAAAATGATAGACCGATTCAATTATAATGTTTGTTACTTTGTACATAAGCAACTTATTCAAAACTGTACTTATTCTTTCTACCCATATGGGGGCTTCCTTCAATGTTCCAGTAAAATTATTTCAGTAAATAGCAGAATCATAGATAGGGAACTATACTAGCGACTTATCTAATTTTATTGTAGAAATTTTCGGGATCAATGATTGGACCATGCAAACTAGAAATAACTTTTCTTGGATAAAGGAAGAGATTACTCGATCTATTTCCGTCTCGCTCATGATATATATAATAACCCGGGCACCCATTTCAAATGCATATCCCATTTTTGCGCAGCAGGGTTATGAAAATCCACGAGAAGCGACCGGCCGTATTGTATGTGCCAATTGCCATTTAGCCAATAAGCCCGTGGATATCGAGGTTCCACAAGCGGTACTTCCTGATACTGTATTTGAAGCAGTTGTTCGAATTCCTTATGATCTGCAACTGAAACAAGTTCTTGCTAATGGTAAAAAGGGAGCGTTGAACGTAGGGGCTGTTCTTATTTTACCTGAGGGGTTTGAATTAGCCCCTCCCGATCGTATTTCGCCCGAGATTAAAGAAAAGATAGGCAATCTATCTTTTCAGAGCTATCGTCCCACTAAAAAAAATATTCTTGTGATAGGTCCTGTTCCTGGTCAGAAATATAGTGAAATCACCTTTCCTATTCTTTCTCCGGACCCCGCTACTAAGAAAGATGTGCACTTCTTAAAATATCCCATATACGTAGGCGGCAACAGGGGACGGGGTCAGATTTATCCCGACGGAAGCAAGAGTAACAATAATGTTTATAATGCTACAGCGTCGGGTATAGTAAGCAAAATCATACGAAAAGAAAAAGGGGGATACGAAATTACCATAGTGGATGCATCGGATGGACGTCAAGCGGTTGATATTATCCCCCCAGGACCAGAACTTCTTGTTTCAGAGGGAGAATCTATCAAACTTGATCAACCAGTAACGAGCAATCCTAATGTGGGTGGATTTGGTCAGGGGGATGCGGAAATAGTACTTCAAGATCCATTACGTGTCCAAGGACTTTTGCTCTTCTTGGCATCTGTTATTTTGGCACAAATATTTTTGGTTCTTAAAAAGAAACAGTTTGAGAAGGTTCAATTGTCCGAAATGAATTTCTAGATACGCAGATTTATCAACACCAAGCTCTAAAAAGAAGCCAATTTTTGTTGGCTATTATTATTATGTTATGTAATTATGGATGATCAAAAAAATTCTGAAAAGCCTCTTTTTTTTTTCTACCCGCGTTCGGGAATTGAATTACTTGTACCGCACTCCTAGTATGTATACTGTGAAGAAGACTATTTGAGTTTACTCCCCTCTTCTTTATTTCTTTGTTTTTTCAATCCAAATGGAAGCGGTATGATTATGTCAATATTGTCAGATTTCAATGTCATAGAATGAATCAATATTTTTCTATTCGATTGGATACTAACAATTAAGAGATAAATAAGCGTAGAATAGAAACCAAAGTATAAAAGAAATGAGAGGACCAAAAGATTCCAGGAGGGATTATTCGTCTTCCTAGTCTTTGACACAAGCAAAGGGATGGGGACAATTCCTTTTCTTGTGTCGAAATATTACTATTATAATAATTTTTTTTGATCTCATTCGTCATCCTATTCGTAGTTTAAATTTTTTTCTAGGTTTATCATAACCTTTTTTAGATTTAT